AAATCAAGTAATTCAAAAATGCTAACATAAAAAACCAATTCCTGCCCAATTTTTAGTAAATTCGCCAAAAATACGCCCCAAAGCAAATTTTCGTGCCTATCATAACACTGGGAGAAACAAAACCATGCTAAACCCTGGGAACCCAAACCCAAGTGCAGCAACCTAGCTTAAGCTAGACCCCACCCCACCTGGAAAACAAGGCGGGAACTGGTCGCACCCAGCGGCTACCTGCCCAAAACTTAACCACCAACCCCGCAACCACCTAGCCCTAGCAACAAAGCCAAGCTAAAAACAAAACCATGCTAAACCCTGGGAACCCAAACCCAAGTGCAGCAACCATTAAGCATAATTTTTACAAAACATATACCTTTTCATCCTAAGCCTTTTTAAGTCTTTTCCTCATCTACCTCTTTCAAAAAATAAATAAAAAAACAATTAAACTCAGCCATCTCAACTATAAAACATAATTTTTCACAAAGCGTATACCTTTCCATCTAAACACCATTCAACAACAAAATATAAACTTCAATAAAACCCAAATTTCAACAAACTTCAAATGGATAGAATTCACCCAGCCTCCAATTCAACCCCCCAAAGATCAAACAATAAAAAACAAGCCGCTAAAAAATAAAAATAACTAAAAATTAACTTTTTTCCCCCATAATACTATTTCCGCCCCACCTGAAAAATATGAATTACAAGCCTAAAACCACCCCAAGCCAAAATATCTACCAGAGTACTATTCAAGATTAACCCAATAATCTTAAAACCCATGCTCGAACTTTCACATATAAAAATAACACAAAATCTAAGCAAAAGCTATAATACTAAAGCCAAAATTTTAGCCACTTTTTTTCCATTTTTTGAGCTTAGTAGGACTTTCTAGCCAAAAAACACCTAGCCGCAGAAATTCAAACAAGAATTTTTACACAAAAAAATCTTTTCTCCCCTTTCAGAATATCTGAAAAAGCATTTATGCTAACATAAGACCGATTTTCCTAGGCTACATTTTCGGGAATAGCAGAAAATCCGGCCATGCGAAGCTAAATAATAAATTTATGTGTTTTAAACATCTAAGGATTGGTATCTCTATTAATGTTTAATTGAAAATTATGTTTATGATACTATATTAGCCAATAGACACATAGGGTAAATTTTTTTTTTTTTTAGCATTATCTTTTTCTCTATAAATAATTTATAGTTAATATATATAAATACTTTATTATTTATTATATAATAATACTTTTATATTATATAATTAAAATATTATATAATTTTGAATTTATAAATAGGTACCACTTTGCAAAATCTTTAATTGTCGTTTATTTTTTTTAGAACCGATAATTCAAATCATAAAAATTCGTTTAAACAATTATTATTCTAAATTCTGACAATTATATGCTTATTTATTTTTATATTTAATTCATATATAAAAGTACTATATAGACTAGTAAATTATTATTATGGGAAAAAAAAAAAACCAAATTTTTTCACATCCCAAAATAAGTCACTGGGCGATTTCATTAAAACACAAAAATCCAAAAAATAAAAGCTAGACCTTGCTTTTTCAAAAAAAAGCAAAAATAAGCAAATTTTTGCCCGTACTAAAAATTCCATTCGTGATAAAAAAAATCTAGGTCGATAAAAGCACCTCTAAAAATAACCTAAAAAACAATTAACAATAGTACAATATAAACTATTTTTTAAACTACATGGCCAGATTCTCTGCTATTCCCGAAAATGTAGCCTAGGAAAATCCGTCTTATGTTAGCACAATTTCACAACTCAACTTAATCAGACTACTACTCGTAGTGTGCCTGGTAAAAAAGGACTATTTTGATAGAATAGAACATACAGGCCCCCCCCCTGTCTCTACGATAGGATAGTCGCTAAAATTAACCTAAAAATTCACCATTCTGTTAACTTAGCAGCCCGCAGAAAACCCTGCTCTAGAAAATTTCACACCTTAGAAACAAGGTTGAAACTTATAAAATAAAGCCAAGCTAGGAGATAGCGACCCAAAGCTAGCTCAAGCTGGAAGCAGCGGCCCAAACCTGAGGGACAGAAAGCCAAGCTAGGAGATAGCGATAACAAATTTTAGTACAAATTTAATTAAATATAAATTTCCATCTTTTACACCCGATAAAATTAATTATCTCCTAAAATATCAAAAACTTTCGTACCTATATACTAGAGCATAAAAAGATAAGCTAATAAAGCTAGAAGGTTCATACCCTTCTTATATAGGTATTCAGCCCTTTTCTTTTTAATCATAAATTTTTTTAAAATACTCTTTCTTGGTATCCTAATAACTAGAACTTTAATCACTATTTCTGCCCTATCATGATTTACAGCTTGAATAGGATTAGAAATAAATCTCCTAGCTATCATCCCACTTATAAAAACTTCCCAAAACAAACTTTCAGCTGAAGCCGCAATTAAATACTTCATCGTTCAAGCCATAGCATCAGCTATTCTGCTATTTTCTATCACTCTAATTTCTCTAACAAATAATACAAGATTTGAGCTATCCTCTGTTACTTCATCTCTAATTGATTCTACTCTTATCCTAAAAATAGGGGCTGCCCCTTTACACTTCTGACTCCCTGAAGTAGTTAGTGGATTAGATTGAAACTTAGTATTTATTATCCTAACATGGCAAAAAATCGCCCCAATGATTCTCTTATCTTACTGTATAAACCCCCACTTCTTACTATCATGTTCTATTATTCTATCATCCTTCATCAGAGGAATTCTAGGAATCAACCAAACCTGCATACGAAAACTTATAGCCTTTTCCTCAATTAATCATATAGGATGAATATTATCAACACTCTTTAGATCACTAAACCTCTGATTTTACTACTTTTCAATTTATGCACTCACTAATTTCAATATCTTAGTTCTATTCCATAAAATTCATTTATTTTACATAAATCAACTCAGCAAAATTACCTTGAACAACAAGCTCCTTAAATTTTTCTTCATATTTAACTTTTTATCCTTAGGAGGACTCCCGCCTTTTCTTGGATTTTTACCCAAATGACTAACAATTAATTTTCTAGTAAACTCCAATTTTCTAACCTTAAGAATTATTCTAGTATTATTCACTTTAGTAACTTTATTTTTCTATGTTCGCCTCACTTTTTCCTCGTTTACTTTAAATTCCGAAGAATCCATGACCAGCTCATTAACCAGTAACTTTAAATCATGACAAGCACTCACAAACTTATATGTACTTATAGGACTCCCGCTTTTCTTTTTTATAGCTAATATTTACTAAGAATTTAAGTTAAATAAACTATTAGCCTTCAAAGCCAAAAATAGAATCATTTCTAATTCTTAAGCTATAAAAACTTACTTACCTTTAAATTTGCAATTTAATGTCCTATTTTAAACGATATAGCTGATAAAAGAAATAAAATTTCGTCTATAAATTTACAATTTACCGCTTACACCTCAGCCACTTTACCGAATAAATGATTGTTCTCCACTAATCATAAAGACATCGGAACTCTATATTTCATTTTAGGGGCATGAGCAGGTATATTAGGAACATCACTGAGAGTATTAATCCGAACTGAACTAGGACAATCTGGAACCCTGATTGGAAATGATCAAATTTACAATACAATTGTAACAGCTCACGCTTTCATTATAATTTTCTTCATAGTTATACCTATTATAATTGGGGGATTTGGAAATTGACTTGTACCTCTAATACTAGGAGCTCCTGACATAGCCTTTCCTCGACTCAATAATATAAGATTCTGATTACTCCCCCCCTCTCTTACCCTACTAGTTATAAGTAGAATAATTAACAGAGGGGCAGGGACTGGGTGAACAGTCTACCCCCCTTTATCAGCCAACATTGCCCATGAAGGAGCCTCCGTAGACTTAGCAATTTTCAGCCTTCACATGGCAGGAGTATCATCAATCCTAGGAGCAATAAATTTTATCTCTACAGTAATCAACATACGTCCTAGAAAAATAAAATCCGACCAAATACCATTATTTGTATGAGCAGTTCTAGTAACTGCTATTTTATTACTTCTCTCCTTACCAGTTCTAGCCGGAGCCATTACTATACTTCTAACTGACCGTAATGTAAATACATCATTTTTCGATCCCGCAGGAGGTGGTGACCCTATTCTTTATCAGCACTTATTTTGATTCTTCGGACACCCCGAAGTTTATATTCTTATTCTACCAGGCTTTGGTATAGTATCTCACATTATTAGCCAAGAAAGAGGTAAAAAAGAAGCCTTCGGAGTCCTGGGAATAATTTATGCTATAATAGCAATCGGAATCCTTGGGTTTGTTGTTTGAGCTCACCATATATTTACTGTGGGAATAGACGTCGACACACGAGCATACTTTACTTCAGCTACAATAATCATCGCTGTTCCCACAGGAATTAAAATTTTCAGATGATTGGCTACATATCATGGAACTAAAATCAAGATTACACCCACAGCTTTATGAACTTTAGGATTCATCTTTCTATTCACTATAGGAGGTTTAACAGGCGTAGTTCTAGCTAACTCCTCAATTGATATTATTTTACATGACACATATTATGTTGTAGCTCACTTCCACTACGTCCTTTCCATAGGGGCGGTATTTGCTATTTTAGCCAGAATTGTTCAATGATTCCCTCTCTTCACCGGATTAACATTAAACACTAAATACCTTAAAACCCAATTTTTAACCATATTCATTGGAGTCAACTTAACATTCTTTCCGCAACATTTTTTAGGACTAAGAGGCATGCCTCGACGATATTCAGACTACCCAGACGCCTACACTATATGAAACATCTTATCTTCTTTTGGAAGTCTAATTTCCCTTTCAAGAATTTTTTATTTCATTTTTATTGTATGAGAAGCTTTTACAGTAAAACGACTAAGACTATCAAGAAAAAGCTTAGCTACATCAATCGAGTGACTCCAATCTTACCCCCCTGCTGATCACAGATATGACGAACTACCTATAATTACTAATTTCTAATATGGCAGATTAGTGCCTTGGTTTTAAACACCAATTATAAAGATTCTTTTGTTAGAAATTGCAACATGAAAAACACTTCTCCTACAAGATAGAGCATCTCCAGTAATAGAGCAACTTACTTACTTTCACGATCACACTCTCATAATTCTAGTAATAATCACTACTTTAGTAAGACAAATAATAATTTCTATATTATTCAATAAATTTACTTACCGATATTTACTAGAAAGACAATTTATTGAAATAATCTGAACCATTCTTCCAGCTATTATTCTTGTATTGATTGCTCTTCCCTCCCTACGCCTATTATATATTATAGACGAAGTATTTAACCCTGTTATTTCAATCAAAATTATTGGACATCAATGATATTGAACTTACGAATACTCAGATTATAAAAATCTAGAATTCGATTCATATATAATTCCTATAAGTGAACTAAAACCTTTCAACTTCCGCCTGCTAGACGTTGATAACCGTATAGTAATACCATTCAATTCTCAAATCCGCACCATTGTAACATCATTCGACGTCATTCACTCATGAACAATTCCATCTATAGGAATTAAAATTGATGGCACACCAGGACGCCTTAACCAATCTAGCTTTAACATCAATCGCACAGGACTATTTTTCGGACAATGCTCAGAGATCTGTGGAACCAATCACAGTTTTATGCCTATTGTTGTAGAGAGAATCTCGCCTAAATATTTTATCAAATGAATTAATTCAATCAACTAATCTCATTAGATAGCTAAAAGTTAGCCAAGGTCTCTTAAACCTTTCTATAATAGATTAACGCCTATTTCTAATGAAAAATTTAGTTAAACTATAACATTAGCCTGTCAAGCTAAAATTATTGAAAACAATAATTTTTAATTCCTCAAATAGCACCAATTAATTGAACCTTAATTTATATCTATATCATCATACTCTATCTCATTTTATTAATCTTAAACTTTTACCTACTATCTTACACAAAGCCTTGATCATCATATAAATCACGGAAAAAAAAACATTTCTGAAAATAATACCAAACCTATTCTCCTCCTTTGACCCAGTCACAATCTACTCCCTCTCTCTTAACTGATCAAGATCCATAATTTTATTCTTTCTAATCCCCTTACTATACTGAACATCTCCATCTCGATGAATCTCAACCTGACTAACTATTACCCTTTTAATTCATAAAGAATTTAAAGTCCTAATCAAAACTCCCATCTACTTAGGAAGAACATTAATTTTCTATAACCTAATAATCTACATTCTATTTAATAATTTCATAGGGTTGTTTCCTTATGTATTCACAAATACAAGACATCTCAACTTCACTCTCTATATAAGACTCCCATTTTGACTTAGATTTATATTATTTGGCTGAATTAAAAACACCACCCACATACTAGCTCACTTAGTCCCACAGGGAGCTCCAAACCCCTTAATACCATTTTTAGTAGTCATCGAAACAATTAGAAACCTCATTCGCCCAGGTACACTAGCCATCCGATTAACAGCCAATATAATTGCTGGGCACTTACTAATCACCTTATTAAGAAATTCCAGAAGAAAAATTGAATTAGTCCTAATTAGCTTAATAATTATCCCACAAATTGCTCTTCTAATCTTAGAATCAGCTGTAGCAATAATTCAATCATACGTATTTTCTATCCTAATAACCCTCTATTCAGAGGAAATTAATTAATGAAAAAAAATCACCCCTACCATCTCGTAGATCCAAGACCTTGGCCAATTTTAGCATCTTTAAATGTATTTTCTCTAATAATAGGAATAATCAAATGATTCCACTCAGAAATATCTAACCTATTAATCCTAAGGCTCCTAACCACTAGACTTATCATAATTCAATGATGGCGAGATATTATCCGAGAAAGAACCTTCCAAGGCTTACACACCACAAAAGTAGTAAAAGGACTCCGCTGAGGAATAATTTTATTTATTACATCTGAAGTATTTTTTTTTCTAGCATTCTTTTGAGCATTCTTTCATGCTAGATTATCACCTAGAATTGAACTAGGAATAAATTGACCTCCAAAAGGAATTAGTCCATTTAACCCCTTAGAAATTCCTCTTCTTAATACTTTAATTCTTCTCTCCTCAGGACTTTCAATTACATGGTCTCACCACAGTTTAATAGATAACAACTACTCTCAAGCCATTCTCAGACTATTCATTACAGTCGCCCTAGGATTCTATTTTACCGCTCTTCAAATATTTGAATATAATGAAGCCTCTTTCACTATTGCAGACAGCGTATATGGATCAACTTTTTTTATAACAACCGGACTTCACGGACTTCATGTTATTATTGGATCCATCTTCTTACTTACCTGTCTAATCCGAATATATTTTAATCATTTCTCAGCTACACATCATTTTGGATTAGAAGCTGCCGCTTGATACTGACATTTCGTAGACATCGTTTGATTGTTCTTATACATATCAATTTATTGATGAGGAAACTAAACTTGTTTGTGTAATATAAATTATTATATTTGATTTCCAATCAAAAAATCTAAATCTAGCACAAACAATTAAAGCCTTATTTAACTTTAGCACCATAATTTCCATAATTATCTTACTATTAGCCCTAATTTTAACTCTAACTTTTAAAAAAACATTCTACGACCGAGAAAAAAACAGACCATTTGAGTGCGGATTTGATCCTAAAAACATTGCTCGTCTTCCATTCTCTCTACAATTCTTTTTAGTAGCATTAATCTTTATTATTTTCGACGTTGAGCTAGTACTCCTCCTCCCCACTGTGTCTATTACTAAAACCTCCAATTTATCTAATATAATTCTTTCAATAAACATCTTTATTATTATTTTATTAGTTGGACTTTTCCATGAACAAAACCAAGGATCTTTAAACTGAATCAAATAGGATAATAGTTTATAACAAACATTTAAGTTGCATTTAAAAATTATTGAACTCCAATTTATCTTTAATAAGAAGCAAATAATTTGCATTTAGTTTCGACCTAAAAATCTGATTTTAACCATCCTTATTTTAATTGAAACCAAAATAGCGGTATATCATTGTTAATGATAATAATGAAACTTTTCCAATTAAAGAACTAAGAAACCCAAAATAAAGCTTCTAACTTTAATTTCAAGCAGTGCAATTCTGTTTTTAGTTCTTTTTTTATATAGTTTAAAAAACATTACATTTTCACTGTAAAATTAGATCCTATCTTATAAATATTTTAAAACAAAAACTGTCTCCTTAGTATCTTCAATACTACACTCTCAATAAGCTACTAAAATTTTTAATTAAAAAAAATTATAATTAAAACACCTCCCCATAAAAGCATAAGAAAAAGTTTCAAATGATTCCGTACAATAAGCTGAAAAATAATTACCAAACTCTTAATTAACCTAAATAAACCCTTTCTCCCATAATACTCTCTTCAACCAAAATCCAAATTCTTTAAATAAACTTTTCCCACACTCAGAGCCCACAAGTTCAACTTAGAAGTAGAAAGAATAGATAAATTCCACATTCCAGAAACGAACATCGAAAAATAATAAAACTTTAAAAATCCTGAATTCCAAATGAAAAAAAAGAAAAACCCCTCATATCCTATTAGCCCACCTATAAAAATCATAAAAACAGTCATTAGCTTCATAAATAAAGGCAAAACAATAAAATAAGGAGAAGAAAACCTCAACCACCTCAACACCCTTCCCTCTAAAATTACCAATACAACTAAAGGTAATATTCCATATAATATAATCTTTCTTTCATTCTCACTAATAAAGCTCAAGCTTACTATATTAAACCGCCCAACAAAAACATAAAGAAACAAGCGAATAGAATAAGAAACCGTCAACCCAACTGAAAAAAAAAACACCAAATAAACAAACCACCCTCTCACCCTTATTCTAAGAACCTCTACTACCAAATCCTTAGAATAAAACCCAGACAAAAAAGGTAAACCACATAAAGCAAATCTCCTAATACAAAAACAAACACTAGTAATGGGAAAAACACGTACCAAGCCACCCATACATCGAATATCTTGATTACCACCCACTCTGTGAATAATAACCCCAGCACATATAAATAATAAAGCTTTAAATAAAGCATGCATAAGTAAATGAAAAAAAGCCAATTCCTTTTCTCCCAAACAAAAAATAACTATCATTATCCCTAATTGCCTCAAAGTAGATAGAGCAATAATTTTTTTTAAATCAAACTCAAAATTTGCACCAAGCCTAGCTATAAATATAGTAAGGGCAGAAATATAAAATAAAAACACCTTCAGCTCCAAAGACAAAGAATCAGAAAACCGAAACAATAAATATACACCTGCAGTAACTAATGTAGAAGAATGAACTAGCGAAGAAACCGGAGTAGGAGCCGATATAGCCGCAGGTAATCAAGAAGAAAAAGGAATCTGAGCACTTTTTGTTATAGCCGCTAAAACAATTAAAAACCTTAATAAAATCATATCATTATACACAGATAAAAATCCTAACACTCTTGAGTACCTTCACCCGCCTACACTTACTATAATAGCAATCCCAAGCAAAATAGAAGCATCCCCAATCCGATTAGACAAAGCTGTTAGTATGCCAGCATTACTAGACTTCGAATTCTGATAATAAATAACTAACACATAAGATACCAAGCCTAAACCATCTCATCCTAGCAAAACAAATACTAAATTAGTACTCATAATTACTACCACTATAGATAAAACAAATAAAACTATTAGATAAACAAATCGACCTATTCTTTTATCCTCACTTATATAAACTCTACTATAAATCATAATCATTGAAGAAATAAAAAAAACAAAACTAGAAAACATCAATGAAATCCAGTCAACACAAATAGCAAACTCTACACTTAGCGAATTGAAAGATAAAAGCTCTAGCTCAATAAAAAGCTCTAAACCTTTAAACAAAAAAATCACACCTAAAATATACAAAACAACAGAAAACAACAAAAAAATTACAAAAGCTAACCAACACAGAACTATTATCTAAGATAATTGTAATCATATCCTCAGTCCCACAAACTGAAATTTTAAATAAACTACTCAAATAAATTCCCAACACAAAACAATCCGATTTAAAAATCAACAAATTCAAAGGAACTCAATGCAAAAATAACAATAAATATTCACGCACATTTACTTGAAAAAAAGAATATAAACCTGAATAAACCACTCCATGTTGGGTATAAGAATAAAGAAAAAGAGTATACACCGCCCTATAAAAAGACAAAACAAAAACCACCACCATAAAGCACTCACTGAAAGCAGACACAGAATTAATCAATATAATCTCACCTAATAAATTTAAAGATGGAGGGGCAGCTATATTAGACGAACAAAGCAAAAACCACCAAAAAGTTAATCCAGGTAACACATTAATAAAACCCTTGTTCAAATAAATACTTCGCCTATGAGTACGCTCATATAATAAATTAGCCAAACAAAATAATCCTGAGGAACACAAGCCATGTGCTAATATTAATACTAAAGCTCCTCAATACCCAAGCCTATTCAATGTCAAAATACCCGCTATAGCTAGTCCCATATGAGACACTGAAGAATAAGCAATTAACATCTTCATATCACTCTGACGAATACACATAAAAGAAACAATAACTCCCCCTAAAAGAGAAATAACAATAAAATAAATATTAATAGAAATGCCAATTTGATAAAACCCCTTTATCACTCGTATAAGACCATAACCCCCTAATTTCAACATAACTCCAGCCAAAATCATAGACCCTGAAATAGGGGCCTCCACATGAGCCTTAGGTAACCATAAATGAACAAAATACATAGGCATTTTTACAAAAAACACAAAATTTATACAAACATACAATATAACACTATTGACAGGAATAAAAAAACAAAACTCTAAAGTTCTATTACTATAATAAAAATAAAAAATAGCTACCATCATAGGTAAAGAAAATAATAAAGTATAAAACAATAAATATACACCTGCCAAAATACGCTCAGGTTGAACCCCCCAGCCAACAATTAACAATAAAGTAGGAATCAGCCTAACCTCAAAAAATAAATAAAAAACAAATAAATTTAATGAACTAAAAGTTAAAATCAACCTAAACAACAATAACACAACCAAAAATAAAAAAAGCTGAGGATAAAATCCAACTTTATAAATTCCCTCTCTTGCTAAAATTATAACAGAACAAATCCACAAGCTAAGCAAAATCATACTATAAGACACTAAATCATATCTAAATATATAAGATAAACAAAAAAACCCACTAGCAAAATTTGCTTTCAACACAAAATTAAAAACATTCAAAAAAAAACAAACTTGAACAATCCAATACCCTAAGCCCAAAAAAATAAAAGGTATTATAAACAAAACCCCAAATATCACTTCTATCATAAAGAATCAAAAGACATAACTATATCTCTACCGTGAGAGCGAATAATCATAACCAATAAAGATAGCCCTAACACACCCTCACAGACTCTTAACCTCAGAAAAACCATACATATAAAGTACTCATATAAAAAAAAAGAAAAATACACTATTAAGACTAAATACAACCTCAAAACAACAGACTCTAAGCTTAAAAGCATGAGCAAAAAATGCTTATACTTAAAAACATAGACAAACAACCTTGAAACAAAAAATGTAATTAAAAAATACACATATATAAGCATTCATAGTTTTAATAATTTAAAAAAAATACTGGTCTTGTAAACCAAAAATAAGATAAACTTTTAAAACTTCAGAATAGAGTTTTACCCTTCCTTAATCTCCAAAATTAAAATTTTCCATAAACTATATCCTGAAACGACAACTCTCCTACTTATTAGATGAACCCTGTCTATAATTTTTACATGCATAAACCACCCCTTGTCCATAGGAGCTATTTTAGTCACTCAAACCATCCTAGTATCGCTACTTTCAGGAAAAATATTTTTTTCAAACTTTTGATTCAGTTATACCCTATTCCTAGTAATAATTGGAGGAATACTGGTAATATTTATCTACATAACAAGAATTGCATCAAATGAAAAATTTTCTATACCAAAATACCTTATTTATTTAATAATTTCAAGACTAATTATTTATATCGCCCTCATTCTCCTACAAGATAAATATTTCTCCCTACTCTCAATACCTAAAATCCTCTCCATCCAACAATCCAACTCTTTGACAAACCTTAATCTAAGAAAATTTTTCAATAACCCCAATATAAAAACCCTAATTATACTAATAATTTATCTACTTGTAACCTTAATCGCTGTTGTAAAAATTTCAAATAAATCTAGAGGAACTTTACGACAAAAATAAATGATAAAAGCCTCAAAAAATCACCCATTTATAAAAATCATTAATTCATCTTTAACAAACTTACCAACACCATCCAACATCTCTTCTCTATGAAATTTTGGAAGCATATTAGGATTATGCCTTCTTATCCAAATTATAACCGGAATCTTCCTAAGAATACACTATTGCCCAAATATAGACCTAGCTTTTAATAGAGTAGCCCATATTAACCGTAACGTAAACTTCGGGTGACTAATTCGATCCATCCATTCTAATGGAGCATCATGTTTCTTTGTATGTATTTACATACACGTAGGACGAGGACTGTACTATAGATCCTACAATCTAATAGAAACATGAATATCAGGCGTTACTATCCTATTTCTTACCATAGCATCAGCCTTCCTAGGCTACGTTCTACCTTGAGGACAAATATCGTTCTGAGGCGCTACAGTAATTACCAACCTCTTATCAGCCATTCCATACCTGGGAAATTCCTTAGTCCTATGAATTTGAGGTGGGTTTTCAGTATCTAATGCAACACTAGAACGATTCTTTTCTTTCCACTTCATTGTACCTTTTTTAGTACTAGCTCTAATAATAATCCACTTATTCTTACTACACCAAACAGGATCTAATAATCCCTTAGGACTAAAAAGAAACCTAGACAAACTAAATTTCCACCCCTACTTTTCATTCAAAGACTTAGTAGGATTCATTATTCTTATGTATTTACTAACAACCCTTTCACTCAAAACACCATATCTCCTAAGAGACCCAGACAACTTCACCCCCGCTAACCCACTAGTAACTCCAAACCACATCCAACCAGAATGATACTTCCTATTTGCTTATGCTATCCTTCGATCAATTCCTAATAAATTAGGGGGTGTAATCGCCTTAGTTATAAGTATTGCCATTCTTTATCTAATGCCCTTCACTAATAAAAAAAAATTCCTAAGAACACAATTCTATCCTATCAATAAAATTATATTCTGACTAATAACATCAACTGTTATTTTCTTAACCTGAGTGGGAGCCCAGCCCGTAGAAGACCCCTTCATTTCAACTAGACAAATACTAACTTTTATTTATTTCTTATACTTTAGAATTAACCCCCTACTCAGCCTAAGATGAGACCGATTAATATTCAATTTCATCCCTTAGCCTATGAGCTTGTTACAAAAGCATATACCTTGAAAGTATAAGAAAGAGCACAGCTCTATAAGCTTGTACTAAATTTAATTAGCAAACTATTAAAAACCATAAAATTAAACCACATTAGCCATTCTATAAAATCTCAACCCAAAATAAAATATTAAAAAATTCAATCTTACTGGAAGATACCTCTTTCAAGCTAAATATATCAATTTATCATACCGATATCGAGGAAAAGTCCCACGCACCCATACTCAAATAAAAATCATAAACAACACCTTAAAATAAAAAACCAACTCTGACACATTAGCTCCTAAAAACAAAATACTACAAAATATCCTTATAAACATAATCCTAGAATACTCAGCAAGAAAAATTATAGCAAACAAGCCCCCTCTATATTCAACATTAAACCCTGATACTAACTCAGACTCACCCTCAGCAAAATCAAAAGGTGACCGATTAGTCTCAGCTAACCTCGATACTAACCACATTAATCTTAAAGGAAACAAAAGAAAAATAAACCAAATATACTCCTGATACTTCATAAAATCTTCAATCCTATAACTCAAAATTAAAAACAAATAAGACAACAAAATCAAAACTATTCTTACCTCATAAGAAATAGTCTGAGCTACAGAGCGTAAGCTTCCTAACATTGCATAATTAGAATTAGATGATCATCCCGCAAGTATAATACTATACACCCCTAAAGAAGTCACTCTTAAAAAAAACAAAACTGACAACCTAAAACTAAAATAAAAAGTTCAAAACGGAAACACTGCCCACAAAAACAATGCCAAAAACAACCTTACTGTAGGAGCAACCATATATAATACCAAATTAGATATTGTAGGAAAAGCTTGCTCCTTAGTAAACAATTTTAAAGCATCTCTAAAAGGTTGCAAAAACCCGCCCAAGCCTACTTTATTAGGACCTTTACGAAAATGAATATATCCTAGAAGCTTACGCTCTATTAACGTTAAAAAAGCCACCCCAATTAAAACACCCACTAATAAAATCAAACTAGAAACAACCATTAAAAAAAAATCCATAAATATCAAGTATTATTTGTGAACCAACCCGCCCACATATCTAAATTCTAAATCTAGCACACTAATCTGCCAAAATAATTTAATATTAATCTAAACAATAATTATCAATCAAATACTTGGTCCTTTCGTACTAAAATATTTTCTCCCATAATAAAGATAGAAACCAACCTGGCTCACGCCGGTCTAAACTCAGATCATGTAAAATTTTAAAGGTCGAACAGACCTAATATATTAGCTACTACACCAACAATTAATTTTAATCCAACATCGAGGTCGCAATCAATCTTTTCGATAAGAACTCTAAAGAAAATTACGCTGTTATCCCTAAGGTAATTTATTCTTATAATCTAAATAAAGGATCAAGCAACTACACATCAGTAAATCAATCTTAAAAAGTTAATTTAATTTTTCTGTCACCCCAACAAAACAAGCCCTAGCTAACTAACCCTAAAAATACCTATTTATAATCACCTAGCTTCTTGTAAAACTCTATAGGGTCTTCTCGTCTTCTATTTAAATTTAAGCTTTCTCACTTAAAAATAAAATTTTAATAAACTTCCCTAGAGACAGTCACTTTTTCATAAAACCTTTCATTCCAGCTTTCAATTAAAAAACTAATGATTATGCTACCTTTGCACGGTTAATATACCGCGGCCATTCAACACCTCAGCGGGCAGGTAAGACCTGAAATAAATATCAACAAGCCATGTTTTTAATAAACAGGTGAAAAATATATTTGCCGAATTCCTTTTAGAAACCTCTCCGCCTAAAATAAACCTAACCTAAAAATATTATACTAATTTTATCATTTTTCCTAAACCTTTTACAATAAAGCTTAAATTTTAATAACAACATAAACCAACTATTTAAATCTTATACTAACAATTAAAAATAATAACACACTCCAAAAGATAAAAATTTTCAATCCTACTTTAAATCATTCACAAACCAACATTATATACGTCCACCTTAAAGCTCATCCCTTAAAATGTAACACCTCACTACTATAAATTTAAACACTCAAACCCATAATAAAATAAAAACAAAATTAAACTTTTTCTTAAAAAACTAGATATATTTAAAAACGAATAGAATCTCACCTCTACAAAAATATTAATAATACTTATTCAACAGTAAAAACTATAAAATCGTAGCTCTTTTAAATTCGAGAAACTTAGTTAATATAAGTTTTAATTAATAAACCCTGATACACAAGGTACAAAAAATAAAATCTTCTTTTTCATAATTTTTAAAATTCTCTCACGATACTAATACTCTATAACAAACTTAAACAAATTTATTCGTACACACTAATAAAATAAATTTCTTTATATAATAATACATTTTCACCCACTAAACTAGTAATCCTTTCTCCTCAAGCCACATTATTATCATAACAACCCTTTTAATGTAAATAAAATACTTCTCTAAAGCTTTAGCTTGCCTTTCTAGAGACACTTTCCAGTACATCTACTTTGTTACGACTTATTTCACCTTAAAATGAAAGCGACGGGCGATATGTACATATCTTAGAGCTAAAATCATTTTTAAAAAATATTAAAAATTACCCTCAAATCCACCTTCAATAAATCGTTTCAGACCTATTTCCGTATAAATAATATTACTGTAACTCATCTCTTCTTGTATATAAACTACACCTTGACCTGATTTTTTTTCATTAAAATTTATAAACATTTTCCATTCTTTTAAAATATTCCACCTACGGCGATATGCAAATTCAAAATACAAGTTCATTCAATCGTGGATTATCAATTACAGGACAAGTTCCTCTGAATAGACTAAGATACCGCCAACTTTTTTAATTTTCAAGACTATAACTAATACTAATCTAGCTTTCAAAAACACTTCTCCTATAATAGGGTATCTAATCCTAGTCTAACACAGAACTTTCCTAGATAAAACTAATCACATCAGGCTATAATAAAATTTAAAATTTCACTTAATAAATCCATATCTAAACCTCTTAAAAATTTCTCTAAAACTAAAAATTTACTATCACATAATTTGTATAGCCGCAACTGCTGGCACAAACTTTGTCCATATTTCTAATTAACTACTTCTTAGTCCCCTAAATAAAGCAAACCTATCTACTGCAAATATCAGTAATTACTCTATCTAAAAATAAATCTACTTCTCGCTAAAACTTACATCTAGAACCATCTTGCATAGCAAATTTAAGCCAAAACACTCGTT